TTATGACTATAGAAAGAAGTAGGTCAGTGGATAGGAGTAAATCCGTATTCATTTTAATATCTGTGTCTGTTCGAATCTCATTAACAAATGATCAAGTTACATATCATATAGAAATATGTTATGGAGCCGATATATTTTCTTTGAATCTCATTTTATTTAGGTATTTCGTGTTTGGTTCTAAGTAAAAATTGGAAATCTACAGAACAATTGAGGCAGGGGTGATTTCCCCTATCACCCTTTTATTCACTTTATGATAAGAGTCGATTATTGTGAAATATTACTTAATCCCATGTTAAACAAAATCTATAAATATATATCATCTAAAATATATAAAATGAGGAAATATTTCACTTATATGGTATGTATCGTTCTATTTCAATGAAAATAATTTTTCGGTTTTTGTGAAAAAGATTTTTGATACCTTAAATTATTTAAATTCTATATTATAGAATATCTATAACAGTGACAATTCTTCAGTCTATCTGATAGATACGAAAAACCCTCCTTATTTTTTTTTATTTTCGTAATTTGATTTTCGTAATCAGACGAAAAGAATAAAGATTCAAATCTTAACTTAGATTATTTTTTTATCCATCTCATGAAAAAAAATTGTATTTCGTTTTTCTTTTCTTTTATCTATTTAAAAATGATGAGTCAATTCAAAAAGAAAGACTTATCTTCCTATGAAGATCAAACGTCATGCTTATTGTCCAATTTTCTTCAAATTAAATAATCAAATTAAATAATGATGTCTAAATAGGAAACTTTTTCAATTTCAATTAGAACTATTTTTATTAAATATTTTTAATGATTGCTTGTAAGTGGAATCTTTATTTGGTACTCAAAAAGTAGGAAATCGTTTAATCTATCCTGTTGAGTCACTTGAAGATGCAGATTAAAAAAGTTATTCGTTTATATATTTCGATTTCTTGCTATTATCTATATATTATTTATGTATGTGAAAGATGCTGTCTTGCTAAGACTTTTTCAGAAAAATCGTTTCATATCATATTATCATATATAGAAGAAAAAGCCTAGATTACGATGTCTATGTACAACTGAACCAATGACTATTCATGATTCCATAATTGAATCAATTCCATACCGGTTCCAAATTAGAGGAATATTATGTTAAAACTTCGTCTGAAACGATGTGGTAGAAAGCAACGTGCGACTTGAAGGACACGATCCGTTGTGGATTTTTCCATCCACCATTTTGATTTATCTAAGGATGAGAGTGCTCTTGGCTCGACATTGTTTGTTCTGTTACACTCGATTTTTTGTTGGGTTGTAAATAGTCCACGATGAAGCTCGAGTAGAAAGGATTAATTCATTTCTCGGGGGCAAGGATCTAGGGTTAATGCCAATTAATCGGAACAACTTCGTAAACGTATCTTCCATATATAGAAATCGAAAGGATCCAATTCGAGCAAGTTTCCAATTCAAAAGCAAGACTTGTTAGAATTTAGCAAACTTTTTCGATTCAAAGTGTATCACACGTGAATCAACTGTCCGTAGGATTCTTTGATAGAAAGAAATCAAAAAAAAAGGGGGTATGTTGCTGCCACTTTGAAAGGATTAAGAAGCACCGAAGTAATGTCTAAACCCAATGATTTAAAATAAGGATAAAGGATCTGAGAACAAGGAAAGACCTTTTTAATTGTCTCGATAGTCTCACTAATTGGATCAGACTAAAGAATCCAAATAGAATTTGAAACGAGACAAAAGACAAACAAAAGGGGTTAAAGACCACTCAATAAATGAAAGTGACTAAAGATTTTTCCTTTGAGCTATTTGAGAGTTATCCAACTTGAGTTATGAGTACGAATGGTTTCTTTTTCATTTTCAGGAAGGAAAAAAGACTGAAATCAGAGTCTAATTGATTTTCTAGGCCCATTTGTCATTTAATTTATTAGAATTGCATACATAGACAAAACTTCGAAGCAAATCATTTTTCTCGAGCCGTACGAGGAGAAAACTTCCTATACGGTTCTAGGGGGGGTGTTGGTCATCTACATCTATCCCAATGAGCCGTCTATCGAATCGTTGCAATTGATGTTCGATCCCGAAGAGAAGGAAAAGATCTTAGAAAAGTGGGGTTTTATGATCCAATGAAGAATCAAACTTATTTAAACGTTCCTCTTATTCTATATTTCCTTGAAAAAGGTGCTCAACCCACAGGAACTGTTCAGAATCTTTTAAAGAAAGCGGAAGTTTTTAAGTAACTTCCGTCTAATCAAACGAAATTCAATTAAAGAAAGACTAAGGGGGGGGGTAGCAACTTGTATATAACTTTGTATAATTTTGCTCGACTTGTTTTTTGATTCCCCCCCCTACTGCTGTAATTGTTTCCGTTGAATCCGATATCTAGAACGACAAAACCTTAGTTTATTGATTTTCTAAATAGCAAATTCGGACATTTCCTTCAATTGTGTGGTTTTCATTGGAACTCAACTAATCAACAAGGAATCCACTTTGCTTATTCCACTTAGATTCATTA